TCTTTAGGATCCACCCCGGCGTCAAGAAATTGGTTAATTGGTAAAGATACATGGATTTGGTGTCCCGCCCAAGAAAGAGACCCAAGTCCTAATAATCCTGCTAAGTGGTGATTCAACATGGATTCTACATCTTGGAACCAGGCTAATTTTGGAGCGGCTTTGTGATAATGGAACCAACCAGCAAAAAGCATTAACGCTGCAAAAATCAATGCACCAATTGCAGTACAATAGAGTTGTAATTCACTAGTTATTCCAGATGCTCGCCAAAGCTGAAAAAACCCAGAGGTTATTTGGATTCCTCGGAAACCCCCGCCTACATCACCATTCAATATTTCTTGCCCTACTATAGGCCAAACTACCTGAGCACTGGGTCCAATGTGAGTAGGATCACTTAGCCATGCTTCATAATTGGAAAAGCGGGCACCATGAAAGTACATGCCACTCAACCAAAGAAAGATAATGGAGAGTTGCCCGAAATGAGCACTAAAGACTTTTCGAGAGATCTCCTCCAAATCACCCGTATGACTATCGAAATCGTGAGCATCAGCATGTAGGTTCCAGATCCAAGTGGTAGTATCAGGGCCCTTAGCTAGTGTTCTTGAGAAATGGCCGGGTCTGGCCCATTCTTCAAAAGATGTTTTTACAGGATCCCTATCCACAACAATTTTTACTTCTGGTTCCGGCGAACGAATAATCATTAAGTCCTCCTCTTTCCGGACAAGACATACAAAGAGACCCGCCAACTGTCTTTTTAGTGAATCTTTGAAAGATAGATTTTGAAAGATAGATATTATGGTTAGTTCTTTTCTTTACTATCTATCGTTCTTCTATTTTTTTTAGTTATTCACTGGAGCAATTATATATTGAAGTCAATGCGAGGCAAGTGTTCGGATCTATTATGACATAAAGATTAGGTGCCTAACGGACATTGTTTGTCTTGAAAAACAAATATTTCCCGACGTAAGAAAAAAATTTTTGAAATTTAAGAAACTGGTGTATTTTTTTTGAAGGTATAAGCTCCTATATACATCTACTTTCCTTGAGCATAATATAGGGTTTTTTATTTTATTCTAAATTCCAAGATAACTCATTAGAATTATTAATAAGACAGTCCTGATATATTAGCAATATTTATATTGCCACTTTTTTTTTCTTTTTATTCACTTTATTACTTCTATTCTGGACCCTATCCCTATGGTTTATCCTTATGAAATATCATATAAAATAGAAGGTAGAAGAAAGGGATATAATAAAATTCTTGATTCGATCTTACGACCTAATTGATTTGATTAATGGATCAATAACCAAACCACCCATTTTATGAAAAATAAGGAGCGTGCTCTTATTCAAATTCAAAGCGCTTCGTAATCTTCAACCAGTTCTGTGCTTCAATATAATTTCCCGGAGTAAGCGCGATAGCTTGTTTCCAATACTCAGCAGCTTGATCAAACCAAGCTTCTGCAATTTCCGAATCACCCTGTAGAATGGCCTGTTCTCCTCGGTCGGAATAGGCAGTTCCTTCCCTTAGAACCGTACTTGAGAGTTTCCTACCTCATACGGCTCATAAATTGCTATCTTAATTTCCCCTATCTTAACTGAATTCGATTTCTAAAAAATCGATCGAATTTGTTTTTGGTTTAAGCAGAAGAAGTTAATTACCCAAGTTTCAAACCCTAATTTTTATCCATAATCAGTTTGATCTTTTTTCCCACCTTCAGAAGAATGAAGCATAGATAGATCTAGAGCCTTCGTTCGAATTTTCTAAAAGGTAACTATCCCGGTTTCATATATGAAATCTCTATAGAATCCTTGAAAAAGACTTTTTTACATAAGAAAGAAAAAAGAACTTACTATCTTTGGGATCTGATACTACACCGCTGCTTAATCCCTTAGTGGATCGACTCTATTACATAAGCGGATTCCTAAATTTGACCCCATATCGTGGGATAAGATAAGTAAGCAGTTTTTTTTAGTTGTATCGACCCAGTCGCTCACTAATTGATCTTTACGGTGCTTTCCCTATCAATTTGAGAGCTTTATCCATAGAGTAGTAGTATAGGCGATACTTTCTTCCTTTTTTGATTCTCTTGAAGTGTCCTTCCTTCCTACAGCTGATAGGGAAAAATCGTTGTTTTTACGATCCCTATGTAGAAAGCCTTTTTTTCTAGTATTTACTAGAAAATTTGATCCTCTCTTTTTTTCTTTCTATAGTGGAGATAGTCGCACGTAATGACAGATCACGGCCATATTATTAAAAGCTTGCGGTAAGAAAGGGTTTCGTTCTAGTGCCCGGAAATAATATTCCAAAGCCTTTGTATGCTCTCCATTGCTTGTGTGTATAAGTCCTATGTTATAGAGTATATAACTTCGATCATAGGGGTCGATTTCTAGTCGCGTAGCTTCATAATAATTTTGCAAAGCTTCCGCATAATTTCCTTCGGATTGAGCCAACATCCGTTACGGTCGTTCATTCTATTCAAAAAATCTCCGTTCCAAAACCGTACATGAGGTTTTCATCTCATACGGCTCCTCCCTTCTGTACATAGTACTAAGCGAAATAATCTATAGAATCAAAATAGAATTAGTCCCGTCTCATTATGAATCGAAAGGGGCTGGTATTTTTCCAAGAAATCTCTAGCCAACCTTTTCGCAAGAGGTTTTTCTTAACACCAATGAATTTTATTAATGCTAGAAAAAAACAATAGCTCCAAGAATTTATTTGTTCTCAACGCCCCCTATTTAGAGGAATTAGCCACTTCAACGATCTTTGATGGTTATAGGGGTATCCAAAGTACAAACCTGATGGTTGTTTGTTATCCCAACCATTCTTCCCAACCCTGATACGGATCAGGAAAGGGCTAATTTCTAACAAAGTTTTTCTCTTGTTGATTCCTTTCCTATTTCTAGGTGTAGTGCTTTTCTCCCCTATGCTGCCTACTGGTACTAATAGAGTAGAGTTGGCCTGTAAGCCATAACCTATCCTGTAGGTATAACCTTTCGCTCAATACTCAAATCTATAATTGAAGCATCTAAGGCCGCATCAATCGAGGATACACGACAGAAGGAATTGTTAGTTCACCTCACCTTCCCGAAGCGTGGGTTTGCTTTACTAATATTGTTCTCTCTATGTGAACCCCTTCTCTTTCTCGGAAGACTAAGGTGTAGGTAGGGCTAAAAAAAAAAAACAAAAAAAAAAAGAGTCAAATCGCACCATCTCTATAATAAGTAAATGCCTTTTTTTCTCCTGAGGTTGTCGGAATTATTCGCAATAAAATATTGGCTACAATTGAGAAGGTCTTATCAATGAAATTTCCATTTGCGCGGGATCTAGGCATAATTCCCAACCCATTCCATATAGAATTGTTTTCATTCCTTCACAAAATAACATAAAAACAAACACATTCGATTCTTATAAATCGATCCCTCCGTATGCTCTAAATCCATATGCTTTAAATGGATAAGAGAGATATGGATTTTCTGCGCAGCTCAAATTGTATCCTTTTTATTCTGCTTGGACAAGAGGAGATATTAAATATTTGACTAAGACTGGATTTCATTCCACTTTCCTATTTCTCAACAATAACTTCTCTCATCAGCTATTTTGTGTTTGCAAAGTCATTAATTGTCTCATACCCTATTTTGGATTTCGACAGTATGGTGTAGCGTACCTTATGCAAACGGAATTTTAAGGTTTCTTTATTTTATTATGCAATAAATTTGATTATGCAATAAGAAGAAAAGAAGAATTCTTCCATTCTCTTTTTCTTTGGTTGCGGGAAAACCCAAACTAAAACTTTTATAGGGAGCGCAATTCCTGGTAAAAAAAAACCTAAGATCCTTCCACTTACAGCAAAAGGAATTTTTCCAATAGAACTATGGAACCTCCGAGCGGTTGCGGTTGTACCTGTACTGCAGGAATAAGAAAACTCGCTATTCACTCAGTTTATTTTCCATAATAAGATTATTGTAGGAGAGATGGCCGAGCGGTTGAAGGCGTAGCATTGGAACTGCTATGTAGACTTTTGTTTACCGAGGGTTCGAATCCCTCTCTTTCCGTTTTTCTTAATTTATCAACGTTAACGAGCACAATGTAGCAAATCAAATAACAATTTATTACAGCAATAATATCGTATTTAATAGAAATTTTCTATAGCAAATTACCGTGGGATGTAAAATATACATATAGGAAAAAAAAGATCCTAGGGTTAATCCATTTTTGCTAGTTGAGTGGGAAAATACGAATTAGTAGTCTTACGAATTAGTGGTCTTAGGTCGATTTAGTTCGGGGGAAGGGTAAGGGGAAGAAAATTCTATGAACCTTTCTTTTTTTCGTTAAGTTCAAGTCTGACGAGAGTAATATTCTACAACTAACAACTCATTTATTTTGAGACCAACCCACTTCCTATCTAGAATTTTATTTACTAGTCCTTTATATTCTAATGTGTCAATCGTCAAATGCTTTGGCAATTTCCCTGGGTCAGATGAAGCAATAGAATTTTGAACCAGACCTTTTGATCTTTGGTTATCTTTCGTAGTAATAATATCTCGGGGTTTGCAACGAAAACTTGGTATATTGACTATACGACCATTAACTAAAATATGTCTATGGTTTACTAATTGGCGGGCTCCAGGAATGGTTGAAGCCATACCCAATCGAAAAAGGATATTATCCAAACGCATTTCAAGTAATTGTAGTAAAACCTGGCCTGTTGACCTTTTTGCTTTTCCAGCGATATGTACATATCTAAGTAATTGTCGTTCTGTCAGACCGTAATGAAAACGCAATTTCTGTTTTTCTTGAAGACGAATACGATATTGCTCCTTTTTACCAGAATGGAATTTTTTTTTCAGATTACTTCCGGATTTAGGTGTTTTTCTAGTGAGTCCTGGTAAAGCTCCCAGACGGCGTATTTTTTTTAAACGAGGTCCTCGATAACGGGACATGAAGACTCCTTTTTTATTTTATTGAAATTTCATTTTACACAATTAATTTCATTGTATTTACATTACAGAATACATCGAAATTAAAACTGAATTAAACTACAGGATAAACAGAGTAAAATCAACTAAAGTACCACAAAAACTAGAATTTCATCAAAATCTGTATTTTTTGTATATATATTATTTATTTTATTGTTTTGTATCTAGCAAAATTGTAAGGTAGAAAACATAAAAGATCCTGGATTCTCCATTGAATTCGGAAAAAAAAAGAGATTTTTGTTCGTAGAACATCGATAGAGAAAAAAAGCCGACTATCGGATTTGAACCGATGACCCTCGCATTACAAATGCGATGCTCTAACCTCTGAGCTAAGTGGGCTTACATAGCAGAAATAGTGTAACAAATAGAAATAGATATAGTATAGGAAATCCGTAAAATCGCAGATCTTAGTTATTAATTTTAGCTATTAACTAGATTCTAAATTTTAAGTTCTACTTAATCTTACGAATAATCTAATACATAGAAAAGAATAATATATATGAAAGATATAATAAAGAGAAAATGCAATGCAACTTTATTGGCATTTTCATTCGATCATTATCGACTTTTTTTTTTGAGATATTTTTTTATTTGTTAATAATTTTAGAATTCCTATTTCACTAATGAATATCAAGCGTTATAGTATGATTTCGAATACTCTAAAAAAGTAATACAGTAGGGGGGGGGAGAGAAAAACTTTGGGATATATTGATTCGGATTGAATTGGAAATACCTCAACGATACAATCAATTCAATTCTGAATTGCAATAAGCAAGTGGGGTCTCTCAAATAGAGTCGAACTCCTAGACTACGTCGAGTGATGAATTCAATAGATTCAAAAAACTAAGAGATGGATGAAATTACACAAGGAATCCTTGTCTCAAAGAAGAGGAAAATGGGGATATGGCGAAATCGGTAGACGCTACGGACTTGATTGTATTGAGCCTTGGTATGGAAACCTGCTAAGTGGTAACTTCCAAATTCAGAGAAACCCTGGAATTAAAAAAGGGCAATCCTGAGCCAAATCCGTGTTTTGAGAGGGGGGTTCTCGAACTAGAATACAAAGGAAAAGGATAGGTGCAGAGACTCAATGGAAGCTGTTCTAACGAATCGAGTTAATTACGTTGTGTTGTTAGTGGAACTCCTTCTAAATTTGAAGGAAGGGCTTTATACATCTAATAAAGTGGATTAATCGGACGAGGACAAAGAGAGAGTCCCATTCTACATGTCAATACTGACAACAATGAAATTTCTAGTAAAAGGAAAATCCGTCGACTTTATAAGTCGTGAGGGTTCAAGTCCCTCTATCCCCAAACCCTCTTTTATTCGCTAACTATAGTATTTATCCTCTTTTTTCCTTTTTATCAATTTAAGATTCATTAGCTTTCTCATTCTACTCTTTCCCAAAGGAGTGCGAAGAGAACTCAATGGATCTTATCCTAGAATAGATTTCTTTTTTATTCGAGTGTAGGGAAGGAATCCCGGTTATTCACTCACTCTATTTTTAAGTATTATTAAGTAAGCCATATACAATGCGTAGGACTACCCCCCCCATTTTCAAATTTCGAATTTAAAATACTTTATTTAATTGATTTTGGAATCCCTTTAATTGACATAGATACAAATCCTCTACTAGGATGATGCACAAGAAAAGGTCAGGATAGCTCAGTTGGTAGAGCAGAGGACTGAAAATCCTCGTGTCACCAGTTCAAATCTGGTTCCTGGCAGAGAAAAAAAGATCTACCGAATAGGTATTGATACAAATACCTCGAGATGGATTGAGATACATATTCGTTCATAATATAAATAGAGTATAGTATGATTTATTCATCTAAGTGGATAAGTCTATAATCTAGAAGCACTTCTTTTTCTTTTTAGAAAATGGTAAAAATTGAATATATCTTTTCTTTATGGTACAGAAGGGGGTGAGATTAGGCTCCCCTTTATTTTTTTTTTTCATTTCTTAATTTTGTATTCTGCTATTCCGATGAATCTTTTTTTAGTCTTGTTTATCTGATCTTACTTTCCTAGTTGTGCTAAGTCATACGCGCGATACAAAGTTCGGGGTAGAGAACTTCTTTGAATCATCTTATTTTTCTGTTCATTCTGACTGAAGAAAATTAATATCTGATTTTCAAAATAGGGAATCGAAATAAAACCCTTTTTTGCTCAGTCTATCTGGACTGCTTTTGTATAATAGGAATTAATTAGAAATAGGTATTCGGTTTGATCTAGGAAGAGAACGGAAAAATATTCCTTAACTTGAATAAAATCTAGAGTTGTGTTGTATAAGTGAGCATGAATTTCTTATCATTCAATGAGCATCTTGTATTTCATAAAAATTTGGGGTTATATAGTCCTTACGTAAGGGCCAGCCTATCCAACTTTCAGGCATTAGGATACGTTTAAGGCGCGGATGATTATCATAAGAGATTCCCACCATATCATAAGACTCACGTTCTTGAAAATCGGCACTTCTCCAAATCCAGAAGACAGACGGAATTCTAGGATTATCCTTTT